ACTATTAATATTTACTATTTTATAGTGGGAATTCTCTTATCCCATTCGGAAAGATATCATCTCATAATTATCTATGGCTGTTTATGTCTCTAGCATGACCACTTGAAAAATGTGGAGGAAAGTCGGGCAAATGGCCGATACTACTGGAAGGATTCCTCTTTGGATAATAGGTACTGTAGCCGGTATTGTTGTAATTGGTTTACTTGGTATTTTCTTTTATGGTTCATATTCTGGATTAGGTTCATCTCTGTAATAACCGTATGAACTTGTTTATAGATATCAAAGCATAAGAACTCAACGGGACCTATCCCCTCTTTCCTTGTCTGATTCGAGGGGGATCCCGTTGAGTTCTTAATAATCATAAAATAATCATAAATAATTATAATATTTTTTTTTATAAGTGGTTCAAAAAAATACACATTTGATTGATGTTTTGAAAAATGCACTTAATTAATTGATTCAGAACATCTTTTACTCAAAAGTATCTCTGAATATTTTAAAAATTAAAACAAAGAAGGAATCACTCAAGTTCCGTTTTTTGGATGACTCCCAATTCTATATAATTCTATATATAGATAGTATAGATTTCTATCGATTAGATATCCTGAAACCCTTTCTATAGTAATAAAATATCTATACTAAACTAATAAAATAGAACCTCACTTTATTTAATCTTAATCTAATATTTAATCTAATCAAAATTTCCTTTTTTTTTCTATTTTAAAAGTTCATTGAAATTGAAGAAGTTCTATTTGTTCAATAAATTTGCCTATATTTTTGTTTGTCCACTACTTAACATGATAAATAGAAAAAAAGATTATGATAAACCCCGCCAAAAATGGAATCTAAGAATAGGAGTTGTTGACGAATAAGATCAACAATCCTAAATCCTATTTAATTCGACACAAGAAAGGGTTGTGTAAAATCCCTTTTGTCAAAGACTAGGCGATGCACAACCCCCTCCCTAAACCCTTTGTTCCTTTCATTTAGGCTTTGGTTTATATTCTCCGGTTATTTATCTTTTGTTTTGATTCTATTCAAATAGAAAACTAAGGATTCATTCTATATCACTTCGATTTGGATCGAAAAAACAAATAAAAGATAAGTCAAATTAATATAATCTTTTTCACAATATACACATCACGACCAGTATAAGTAAGTAATTCCCGAAACCTGAAAAAAGAAACAAACAAAATTTTTTTGATCATACACAATTACATAATATAATTGGCAACAAAAGTTTATTTCTTTTTATATATAATTTGATGTTGAAAAATCCGCGGATCTAGAAATTCATTTCGGACAATTGAACCTTCTCAAACTGTTTCTTTTTAAGAACCAAAAAGATTTGTGCCAAAATAACGGATGCCAAGAAGAGCAAAAGGCCTTGGACACGTGATGGATCTTGAAGTACTACTTCGGCATCCCCCTGACCAAATCCGCCCACATTAGGATTACTCGTTAATGGTTGATCAAGTTTGATGGATTCGCCTTCAGAAACAAGAAGTTCCGGCCCTGGAGGGATAATATCAACCACTTGACGCCCATCCGATGCCTCAACTATGGTTATTTCATACCCCCCTTTTTCTTTTCGTATAATTTTGTTTACTATACCCGCTGCTGTAGCATTATAAACATTATTGTTACTCTTGCTCCCGTCGGGATAAATCTGACCCCTTCCTCTGTTCCCGCCTACATATATGGGATATTTTAAGAAGTGAGCATCTTTCTTAGTGGCAGGATCCGGGGAAAGAATAGGAAAGGTGATTTCACTATATTTCTGACCAGGAACAGGACCTATCACAAGAATATTTTTTTTAGTAGGGCGGTAACTTTGAAAAGACAGATTTCCTATCTTTTCTTTAATCTCGGGTGAAATACGATCGGGCGGGGCTAGTTCAAACCCCTCGGGTAAAATAAGAACAGCCCCCACATTCAAAGCTCCTTTTTTACCATTAGCAAGAACTTGTTTCACTTGCAGATCATAGGGAATTCGAACAACTGCTTCAAATACAGTATCCGGAAGTACCGCTTGTGGAACCTCGATATCCACGGGTTTATTAGCTAAATGGCAATTGGCACATACAATACGGCCGGTTGCTTCTCGTGGATTTTCATAACCCTGCTGTGCAAAAATGGGATAGGCATTTGAAACAGGTGCCTGAGTTATTATATATATGATGAGCGATAGGGAAATGGATCGAGTAATCTCTTTCTTTATCGACGAAAAGGTTTTTTTAGTTTGCATGGTCCAATCATTGATCCCGAAAATTTATACAATAAAAGTAGGTAGGTCGCCAATAGAGTTGCCTACCTATAATTTTGATATTTACTGAAATAATTTTTCTGAAATATTGGAGAAATCCCTTTACTGGGTAGAAATAATAGGTACAATTTTCAATGTTTTGCTTATGTACAAAGTAACAAACAAATATTATAATTGGGCCGTTCGATCATTTTTCAGTCATTCATTGAATGATAAATCACTACAAGTGAAGGAGATACACGATTTAAATAACGAAAGATCCAATATTTAAAAATTGTATCTAAAATGACTGGAAAAGTAGAAACAAGACCGGATATAATTTGATCATTATGAGCAAATCCAAAATCTTTGTAGACAGAGCCAATCATTAATTCCCAACCGTGGGGCGAATGGAATCCTATACATAAATCAGTTAATAAAAGAATAGAAAAAGCCTTTATTGTGTCGCTTAAGTTATATAGGAATTCTTGAACCCAAGAGTTAAGAATAACAAGTTCTTCATTACCTATAATAGAATAACCACTTAGAATAACGAAACAGATTATATTTGTCGAGAAATGTAAAATTGTATGGATACGATCCTCATTGTGCATCTTGATCAATTGGGTCGTTTCTTTGTAGATTTCGACGCGAAGCTTTTGTAAATGCGTTTCTGGGTATTCCTTTATCATTTCCTCCAAACGAAGGAGTTCCTCTAAGTCTATGAATTTTTTTAGAATACTCTTTTCTTGAATATCATTCAAAAAAATTTCGGATTGCCTAATATTCCACCAATTAGTAATCCAAGATTCCAGACTTTTTTTAAATGAGAGAGAGATCCACCAAGGCAAAAATACTATAAATGCAAGATATAGAAGGGAAATAAATACTTTCTTTTTTGCCATTTTTTCGTCTGTGAATTTTTGAAGTTTTAATGAACTCACCCCATGCGTCGACTCTATATGATACTAATATTTGTATCAAGCATAAGTTATATCCCAACCCAAGCCATCGAGCCCATTAATCTATTTCGAAATTTTTATTTGTGATGCAGTAGAGTGGTTAGGTTAGTCCTTGAATCTAGAAAAAATACAGAAATAGAATAAGAAAGAGTTCGCTTCAAAGTAATATTAGTTGGATTTCGAAACGAAAGAACTCCCGTTTTATTAAAAAAAATGTCAAATATTTGAAAAAAAAAAAATGATGGACACACAAAATTTCGTTTTAGAGTTGCTTCATATACGTTTACTTTGGCTTGAATAGGCAGGCATTCAGAACAAACTTCCGTTAAGTTATGGTATAGAAAAAAAGAGAGTTCTTGAGTTTTTTCCCTTTTGCAAAGTATTCATTTTTCAGTTCCTTTTTTCAAAATACTTCAATTGGTACGCGCAAGAAATAGGCCAATTCAGCAGCTTTTTGCTCAATTTCTCGTGGAGTCAAATTCTCATCAGTACGTGTCAAGGGAATGGCCCCCTGGCCTCTGATTTCCATATAAAGAACCCGACGAGCAAAAAGACCCTCTTTATTTTCTATTCTGATAGACTGAATATCTTTCATAAGGAATCGCAGGAATATGCGACGGTTTTTTCCAGGAAATCCCCAACGAAAAATACACACTATGCCCTCTTTTATATCAAATCGATCATAACCACTACCTACATTCCACGAAATTGTGCACCACAAGTAGGAGCTAATAAAGAGACCCGCGATCCCATAGAAAGACATCACGATCCCCTGTGGAAAAAAATTTATTTGCTGAGAAGGAAACAAAGATATAAAATTCCTACCAAAATAACTGGAGGTTCCAACCAATACAAACCCTAATGAACCTAAAAAAAGAATGAGGGCCCAACCGAAATTACTTATTTTTCGAGATCCCGCTATAAGTTCTATCCATATACGTTCTGATCGCCAACTCATACTCTCACTAGACCTAGTTGCATTTTATTGGAATTGGAAGAATAACAAAAAGAAATTTTAGTTTACTTTTTTTTGTTTCCGAAGTAACTCTCATCAACCAGCACTACTATAGATGTGAAACTTTTATTTTAGAAAAATTCATCGAATTACTTAGATCCAAACTAAAATAATAACATCTCTTTCGTATGATTTCCTATAGATCTCCACATATAGATATATTCACTTTACATTTCCGAAACTCTCCCCGCTACCGATCCATTTGAAATTGTTATAATTAATTTACCCATATATCATGTTTACACACATACATAAGAGTTTATGCTCGAAAGAAGCCAGATGTTATACCATATTCTACTAAATAGATAGGGGTGTTATGATCAAAGTATGTCTTGAAAAAAAAATGGATACAGAGTTGTCCCTATAGTATCTAAAAGATTTTGTTTTTTTGAACATGAAGAAATAAAGAAACCATTGCAATTGCCGGAAATACTAAGCCCACTAAAGGCACAAAAATAGAGGGAAAGCTGTTGAGAGTTATCATTGAGTGGGTACCTCGATTTAATATTTGTACCTGTTATTTTTATTTATTGCTTTATATTTTATATTACTATTTTTATTTTTTTATTTTAACCTTATATTCTTATTAAAGATATTTTATAATTCATATATATTCATATATAATAATTATATTTAATTAATATATATAATTATTATATTTTATATATAGTAATTATACCTAAGTGAGTATATACTTAAATAAGGAATATATAAGTATATGTTTTAATAATTTTTTTTTTTGAATAAATACTTATAAAAAAATGTGTAAATAAACGGA